TCATCTGCAAAGAATTCTCGACGTGAAAACACAGAGACAAAGGGCTGATCTTTGAATAGGGAAAGGAATGGATCCGCAGGGTCCCAAATGAATTGGCTTGTTCGAAAAAAGCCTTGTTCTTTGGAAGATCTATCTCGTGTCTGGTACTGCATGGTTCCACTCTGCAAGAACTCCGAATCATTCTCTTGAAGCTCATCCTCTTTATGATAAATGATCCGTTTGCCCCGAAATGACCCAGCCCAATAGGGAAATCCCAATTCAGTGGGCCTTTCGATACAATCAAATAGATTGCCATAAGGGCGCCATATTCTAGGAGCCCAAACTATGTGATTGAATAAATCCTCCTCTATCTGTTGCGGATCGAGGGCCCCTTCTTCAAACTCCGATTCGTATTTTTCATATAGAAATCTCTGATCAACGATAGAACAAGATCCATTTTGCATCATATCTAACTGATTCCTTGGTTCGGAACGAAGAAGCAATGTCACTCGATTATTATCAAACTGACTGCAATCTTTTTCTGTCCGTGAGGATCCCGCCAGAGCCAGAGCGCCTTCTACTTCTACTTCTAATAGTAATAATAGTAATAGGCCATGAACTAGATCAGAATCATTCTCAACGAATCCATAAGAAGTGATCCAATTTTTTTCATCGGGTCTGGATGAAGACCAAAGATCTTGAGCGACCGATCCGGCAGAACAACTCAAAAGATAAAGAAGTATCGTTAATTTCTTCATGCTCGTTCCAAGTTCGAAGTACCATTTGTACAAATAAGAATCCCCTCCCTTACATGATTTCTTCTTCATATAGATAGATATAGGATCTATGGGGCAATTACTTAGAAGTACATTTTGTGCAACAGCCCTTCCTATCTGATAGAAAAGGATCCCATGATCCTGAACTGATCTTATCTGGGATCGAAAATGCCAAGTTTTTCTATGAAGAGCTGATCTAATTGTATTAGTTTCTATAATGGATTTCTTCTGTGTAATACTAATTGATAGGGCCTCATTGATAAGTGCTACAAGATCTCGTGCATTGGAACCCATGGTTATGGACCCGAATCCAGTAGTATGGAACATCTTCTTTTCCAAGTGAAATCCCCTAGTATATGAAAGAATGAAAAAGTGCTTTCGTTGTTGTGGAAGAAGAAGCCTTCGTATCTTAATGCATGTATTTAATTTATTCGGAGCTATTAGAGCGGGATCCACTTTTTGGGGAATATGAGTCGAAGCAATAACAAGAATCTTTCCAGTGGAACATCTTTCACTGGAGAGATAGTTCTCTAATAGACCGAGGGATAAGTAATTCGACTCATTCACATGCAGATCATGAATGTTTGGAATCCATATTATGCAAGGAGACATTGCTTTTGCTAATTCGAATTGAAGGGTGATCTCAAATCGGTCTATTTTCGGCGTCATATACATAGTTAGCACATTCGTCATAGTTAGCAGCTCCATATCAATATCAAGGTCATCATCACTATCATCAATACCATCACTATCATCAATACCATCACTATCATCAATATCGTCACTATCATCAATATCGTCACTATCATCAATATCGATATCATCAATAAGATAATCTTTAGGCTTGTCGTCCAGGAACTTGTTCGGAAATACCGTAATGAAAGGAACATAGGAGTTTGTCGCTAGGTATTTGACCAAACAGGATCGTCCAGTTCCTATAGAACCTATCACTAAAATACCTCTAGAAGGGGATAGGGCTAAGCGGAGCGAAAAGGGTTTTCCATGAGGAGATGGGGAATGAAAACTATTAGCCCCACACGAGGTTTGTGAATAAGTGATTGTCTGATAATGAGCAAGGAATATCCGTCTTTCTGCTAAACAGGATCTATTGAACTCATAATTCATTAGATCCTTTTGATGAATGTCAACTAAGTATCGTAAGGAAATTGATCCCGGTTGTTCAATCATTTGATAACCAGAGTCATTCTTTGATAAATGATCACTATGAGTCAGACTCAATAGAATTTGATCAATCCCTTTTTCTGTCGTTAAGGTGGAGAACTGAACCAAGAATTCTCTTTCTTCATCATCAATCGAATCACTGTTCGCGACCCAGAATTCTATTTTCTCATCAATCCAATCACCGTTCACGTTTTTTCTTTTTCTTATCAATGAATAGATCTCTTTACTTGTACGACTTAGATGTCTCGTATTTCTCGAAAAAATGATTCGATTGATGGGATTTGGTATGATACTTACAAGATCGATGAGATTGATCTTCCAATATTTATTCTTAGAACGTATTGATTTGACCCCATAAGCGGGACCACCACCCAATAGCATGTTGCCACCAGAAGCAGAACCCCGTATTTCTTCCAGAGAATCTCCTAATTGTTCCAGAACAACTAGAAAGAGATTTTTTAACCAGAAAGAATTCAGTTCAGATGTAGGATACCTATCCAGAAGTTTTCGAAATTCCATCATACATGATGGAATCATCAAAGATTTGATCTTTTCTAACTCTG